GTAAATTTTTAAATTTTTGTTTTATACTTTATTTATTTTTATTTTTTTAAAAAATAATAAGTTTTATTCTTTCTTTTTTGTTAATTAAATATTTAATTTATATGTATTTTTTTTATTATTTTTTTTTTCAGTAAATATTTTTGTTTAAATTATTTTAAATTTATAGTAATTTATTTTGTTATTGATTAATTTTGTGCCAGCATTCGCGGTTATACACTTATTTAAATTTAATATTTTAGGTTTTTTATATTTTTTTATGTTAAATATTTTTTTTATTTAGGTTAAATTTATATTTTAATATTAATTTTCTTTAGTTTTTGTATTTAGTTATTTGTTTAAACTAGGATTAGATACCCTATTATATTTAATTAATTTTTTCTTATTATTAAAAGTTAAGTTCTTTAAAATTTTAAGAATTTGGCGGTTATTATATACTTATTAGAGGAATATGTATTATAATTGATAATCCACGATATTTTTTACTTAATTTTTATTTGTATATCTCTATTTATTAGAATTTTTATCAATAATTAATTTCTTTCTTTTTTATAATTAAATTTTAGGTCAAGGTGCAGTTTTATTTAAGTAAATATGTATTATTTTAATTTTATATTTTTTTTAAAAGTTTTCTTAGTTTAAGTTTTTTTGTATTAGGATTTAATAGTAAATTTAATTAATTAATTATTTTGAATTTAGTTCTTAATAATGTACATATCGCCCGTCACTCCTATTTAAGGATAAGTCGTAACAAAGTAGAATTATCGGAAGTTGATTCTAGTATTATTCGAAATGTAGCTTATATAAAGTTTATTATTTACATTAATATGAAAATTTTTTGTTCTTTTCGATTATAATTATTTTATTCATTTTTTTTTATTTTTATTTTATTAAGTATTTTTAATGAATTTTTTATTTTTTTTTTACTGAATAGGAAATTTTATTTTATTTTAAAATAATTTTTAGTACCTTTTGTCTCAGGGTTAATTAAATAATTTTTATATAATTTTTTCCCGAATTTGAATTATTTATTTTATTATAATTTTAAACGTTTTATAGTTTTTATTAATATTAAGATAATAATTATAAGTTATTTGTTTTTTTATATATCTGGTTAATTTGGATATAAATTTAATTTATGAATTATTTTTATTTATTATTTTCATATTTAATTCTTATATTATTGAGGATAAGCTTAATATTTTATTAAAATTTTTATTTTTTTTATTTTTATTATTTTTAGAATCATTATTTTAGTTCTTAATTGATTGAATTATTTTATTAAGATTTATTTTTATTTAATATTTTACAATTTTTTTTTTATTAATTTTATTTTTTATTAATTATGATTATATTAGTATAATTTTTATATTATATTTATGAATTCAACAAATATTTATTCTTAACTGTTTATCAAAAACATTTCTTTTAGTTTTTGTTAAAAGTAAGTTCTGCCCTATGATTAATTATTTTAAATGGCTGCGGTATTTTGACCGTACAAAGGTAGCATAATAAATTGTTTCTTAATTAGGAACTTGTATGAATGATCATATAAGGAATTATTTTTATTTTAGTAATTTTTATAATTTTATTTTTTAGTAAAAAATCTAAATTTTTTTCTTGGGACGAAAAGACCCTAAAGAACTTTAGTTAATATTTTTTGAATTATTTTAATTATATTATTTTATTTTTTATTAATTTTTGTTGGGGTGATGGAAAAATTTATTCTTTTTTTTATTATATCATTAATTTATGTATTTTTTGATTCATTTTTTTTTTTGATTAAAAGATTAAGTTACCTTAGGGATAACAGCGTAATTTTTATGGTAAGTTCACATTTATATAAAAGTTTGCGACCTCGATGTTGAATTAGGATAAGATTATAATGCAGTTTTTATAAGTTTAAGTCTGTTCGACTTTTAATTTCCTACATGATTTGAGTTCAAACCGGTGTAAGCCAGGTTGGTTTCTATCTTAGAATAATTAGTTTTTTTTAGTACGAAAGGACCATAAAAATCAATTTTTATTGTAATTGATTTGACAGATTATTGTATTAATTTTAGATTTTAATTAAGTGTATTTTTGCACATTCAATTATTTATTTAATAACTTTTTTATTATTATTTATTTTTGTCATGATTTGTGTTGGGTTTTTCACTTTGTTGGAGCGTAAATTTCTTAGATATTCACAAGTTCGTAAAGGACCTAATAAAGTTGGTTATTTTGGTTTATTTCAACCTTTTAGTGATGGTTTAAGGCTTTTTTTAAGGGAGTATATATTTCCTAATAATTCTAATTTTTTAATTTATTATTTATGTCCAATTTTAGGACTTTTTCAATCTTTGTTTATATGAATTCTTTTTCCTTTTATTAATAATTTAATTTCTTTCAATTTTGGTTTATTATTTTTTTTATGTGTTCTTAGTGTTGGTGTTTATTTTATTATTATTTGTGGTTGATGTTCAAATAGTTCTTATGCTGTTTTAGGTTCTATTCGAGGTTTATCTCAAAGAATTTCATATGAAGTTTCATTTTCTTTAATTTTATTTAATTATTTTATTTTAATTGACTCTTATAATTTTTATTTATTTTCTTTAATTCAAATTAATTTTTGGTTTTTTTTATTGGTTTTTCCTATATTTTTTTGTTGGTTTTCATGTATTCTAGCTGAAACAAATCGTTCTCCTTATGATTTTTCTGAGGGTGAGAGTGAACTTATTTCCGGGTTTAATGTTGAGTATGGATCTTATGGATTTTCTTTGTTGTTTATTTCTGAATATTCTTCTATTATTTTTATATGTATAATTACTTGTTTAATTTTTTTTGGGGGTAATTTTTATAGTTTTTATTTTTTTTTAAAATTGGTTTTTTTTTGTTTTTTATTTGTTTGAGTTCGTTGTTCTTTTCCACGTTTTCGTTATGATAAGTTAATGTATTTAGCATGAAAGTGTTATCTTCCTTTTATTTTAAATTATTCTTTATTTTTTTTTTTTGTAAAATTGATTGTTTTTTATCATTTTTTTTTGTTAAGTTACTAAATTTCTCTTTCTTATATTTTCAAAATACATACTTTATTATAAGTTAAATAACTAAATTATTTCATAATTTTATCTATTATTTTTTTTATTACTGGATCAGTAATGAAAAATAAAAAATATGATATTGTTAATATTATACCTATTTTAATGTACGGGTATTCTACTGGGCGAGCTCCAATTCATGTTAATAAAATTACATTGTTTACAAATATTCAAAATATTATTTGGTTAAAAAAGTAAAATTGTGTTCCTGAGAATTTTCTTTTATTAGTTAATGGTATAATTAACAAAATTATAATTGATGTTATTAGGGCAATAACTCCCCCTAATTTATTGGGAATTGATCGTAAAATTGCATATGCAAATAGGAAGTATCATTCAGGTTGAATATGAATTGGGGTAATTATTGAATTTGCTGGGGTGAAATTGTCTGGGTCTGAAAGAAAATAAGGTTCAGAGAAATTTAAAATTAGGAATGCGGTTATTATTATTATCATTCCTATAATATCTTTAATTGAAAAGTAAGGGTGAAATGGAATTTTATCAATATTTGAATTAATTCCAATAGGGTTATTTGATCCTGTTGAGTGTAAAAATATTAAGTGTAAAATTGTTATGAATGCAATAATAAATGGTATAATGAAGTGTAAAGAGTAAAATCGATTAATTGTTGCATTGTCAATTGAGAATCCCCCCCAAATTCATATAACTAATAAATTTCCAATATATGGAATTGCTGATATTAAGTTAGTAATAACAGTTGCACCTCAAAATGATATTTGTCCTCAAGGTAAAACATACCCAAGGAATGCTGTTGCTATTGTTGTTAATATGATTAATACACCTAAAATTCATGTTTTTTTGTATTTGTATGAGCCATAGTAGATACCTCGTCCTGTATGAGTATATATACATATGAAAAATATTGATGCTCCATTTGCATGAATGTTTCGTATTGTTCATCCATAATTTACATTTCGGGAGATGTGTCTAATTCTGTTGAATGCTATTTCTACATTTGGTGAGTAGTGCATTGATACTATTAATCCTGAAATAATTTGGATTATTAAACATAGTCCTAAAATTGAACCAAAATTTCATCATAATGAAAGATTAGTTGGTGCTGGTAAATCAATTAATGAATAGTTAATTATTCTGAAAATTTTATTTTTTTTTCGTATTGGTTTATTCATAATTTTTTGATCGTAAAGGTCCTTCATTATGTTTAACAATTTTTGTAATTGAAATTATTGTAATTAAAAGGTAAAGAATTATTAATATTGAAATTGACATGGATTTTTTGTTGTATATCTTTATTGATGATATTATTTCAAGTGTTTTATTTATTATTATTATTATTTCATTTTCATTAATTTGGTTCTCTATTATTAATGATTCTAAAGGAATTATTATTATAATTCTAAATATAATTATTAATTTTATATTTAGTTTGAATTTTTCATTTGAGGAAATTCTAGTTATATATATAAATATAATTATTAGTCCCCCAATTATTATAAGAAATGTAATTATTGGGAATCATGATGATTTTACTGTTATTATTATCAATTTAATTGATAGAACAATTTGAACTAAAAGTATAATTCCAACTGATATTGGGTTCTTTATTATTGTAATTATTAATGGTGTAATTGTTATTATTTTAATAATGTTTATTTTAATTTCAACATATAGTTTAATTAAAAATTTAATTTTTGGGGAATTATGATAAGTTTATTTTTATGTTGATATTTTAAGGATTTATTTCCAATTTAAACTTACAAAATTTATGTTTTATTAAACTATTAAAACTAATGATTTTTTTTTTTATTATGGTTTTATTTAGATTTATTTCTTTAATATTTACTCGTAAGTATATTTTAATTTGTTTATTAAGTTTGGAATTTATTGTAATTTCTTTATTAGTTATTTTTATTTTATTTTTTTCTTTAGTTTTTAATTCATTTTATTTTTATATTTTACTTATAACTTTTTTTGTTTGTGATGGGGCTTTAGGATTATCTTTACTTGTATATATAGTTCGTTGTCATGGGAATAATTTTTTAAGTTCAATGTTTTTATGATAATTTTATTTTTTTTATTTTTGATCCCTTTATTTTTTGTTAATTTTATGTATGTTCATCAATTTGTTATAATTCTTATAGTTATTTTTTTTATAAAGTACAATTTTTTTGATTTTTTTTGTAATTTATATTATAATTTAGGAATTGATTTTTTTTCTTATTTTATAATTATGTTATGTTTATTAATTGGATGTTTTATATTTATATCTTTTTATTATTTATTTAGAATTAAATTTTTTATTTTTTTAGTTTATTTTCTTTGTTTTGTTTTAATTTTAGTTTTTTCTTTTATGAATTTGTTTATTTTTTATATTTTTTTTGAGTTAAGTTTAATTCCTTTAATTATTTTAATTTTTGGTTGAGGTTATCAACCTGAACGGTTATCTTCGGGGTTTTATTTATTTTTTTACACTTTATTTGCTTCTTTACCATTATTAATTTTAATTATTTATTTATACTTTAATTTTTATACTTTATTTTTTGATTCTTGCTATTTATTAATGGAAAATTTTATTATTTTTTTTGTTATGACTTTTTCTTTTTTAGTAAAGTTTCCTATGTTTATAGTTCATTTCTGGTTACCTAAAGCTCATGTTCAAGCTCCTGTTTTTGGTTCAATAATTTTGGCTGGGTTAATGTTAAAAATTGGGGGTTATGGTCTTGTTCGTTTTATATGTATATTTGATTATGTTTTTTTTTTATATAATTATGTTTGGTATTCTTTTTCCATTTTTGGTTGTTTTATTGTTGGTTTAATTTGTTTAATTCAAGGTGATTCAAAGTGTTTAATTGCTTACTCTTCTATTAGTCATATAGGATTATGTTTATTGGGTTTTTTAAGATTATTTAGTTTAGGGGTTAAAGGTTCTTATTTAATAATGATTTCTCATGGATTTTGTTCTTCAGGTTTGTTTTATGTTTGCAACTTAATTTATTTGCGTACTTTAAGTCGTAGATTTTATATTAATAGGGGTTTAGTTTGTTTTTTACCGAGATTATCTTTTATTTGATTTTTACTTTGTTTGTTTAATATAAGTTGTCCACCTAGAATTAATTTTTTAAGTGAAGTATTTATTATGTATAGAATATTAAAGTATTGAAGTGTTTCATATTTTTTTTTTGTAATTATTTCATTTTTAAGATCTTGTTTTAGTTTTTTTTTATATGTTTATATTCAACATGGTCAATTTGGAGTAATTTATAGTTTTTCTTTTATTTATTTATATGAGTATCTATTAACTTTTATTCATATTATTTTCATTTTTTTATTTATTTTTATTTGTCCTTATTTATTTTTTTATTTAAGTAGTTTAATTAAAATAAAGAATTGTGGTTTCTTAGATATAAATATATTATTTTAAGTTTTGTTAATTTATTTAATTTATTATTTTTGGTTTTTTATTTTTTTTTTATTGTCATTTTTATTTTTTTATTTGGGCTTTTTCTTTTTTGTCTATGATTTAAATTATTTTTATGAATTTAATTTAATTTACTTTAATTCTTTAAATTTAAGTTATGTTTTATTATTTGATTGAATATCTTTAATTTTTGTTTCCCTGGTTATGTTTATTTCATCTTCTGTTATTTTATACAGATTTTATTATATAGGTGAATGTAGATATTCTTATGTACGTTTTTTTTATATTTTATTAATTTTTATTTTTAGAATAATATTAATGATTTTAAGTCCAAGAATGCTTAGAATTATATTAGGTTGGGATGGTTTAGGTCTTGTTTCTTATTGTTTAGTAATTTATTATAATTCTAATTCTAGATTATTATCTGGTATAATTACTTGTCTCACTAATCGTTTGGGTGATTTTGGTTTATTAATTTCTTCTTGTTGAATTGTTTCTTATGGAAGATGACACTTTATTTATTACTTAGATTTATTTAATGAATATATTTTTTATGTATTGATTTTTTCTTGTTTTACTAAAAGAGCTCAAATTCCATTCTCTTCCTGACTTCCTGCTGCAATATCAGCTCCAACACCTATTTCCTCATTAGTTCATTCTTCAACTTTAGTTACTGCAGGAGTTTATTTAATTATTCGGTTTTCAACTTGTTTAAATATAGTTTATCCTTTTTTAATTTATTTATGTTTAATAACTATAGTAATAAGTTCATTTTGTTCTTTATTTGAGTATGATTTAAAAAAAATTATTGCTTTATCAACTTTAAGACAATTAGGTTTAATAATGTTTACATTATTTATAGGTTTACCTATTATTTCTTATATTCATCTTTTAAATCATGCTATATTTAAGTCTTTACTTTTTTTGTGTTCTGGTGTTATTATTTATAATATTGATAATAACCAAGATATTCGTTATTTAGGTATTTTTAGAAAAATAATACCTTTAACTTGTTCTTGCTTTAATATTTCAGTTTTTTCATTAATGGGATTGCCATTTTTTTCAGGATTTTACTCTAAGGATTTAATTATTGAGAAGTTAATAAATATGAATTTTAATTATTTACTAATTTTATTTTTTTTTTTGTCTATTGGTTTAACTTCAGTTTATTCAATTCGGTTAATTTATTATTCATTATTTAATAAGAATTTATTAAATTGTTATCTTTTATTTATTGATGATTTTAATGAAATAAGATTTAGAATTATTATATTATCATTTGTTTCAATTTTTTTTGGTTGTTTATTAAATTGAATTGTTATATTAAATATTAATTTTATCTTAATTCCTTTTTATATAAAAATTTTTTCTTTAGTTTTTATTATACTAATAGTTTGAATTGGGTTTGAAATTTCTTTATACAAAAATTATTATTTTCCTATAAGTTATTATATTTTTAATTCAAGAATGTGGTTTATTTATAGATATTTAAATTATAGTTATAAAGTTTTTTATAATATTTGTTATTTAAGTTCATTTAAAATGTTGTATTGAGGTGAATATTATGGGTTTTTAATTTTTACTTTTTATTTATTTAAATTAAGTTATTTTATTCAGGTTTATATATTAAGTAATTTAAGAATTTTTTTAATTATGTTTATAGTTTTTTATCTTTATATATTTTATTTTAATAGCTTAATTAGAGCATAATATTGAAGATATTAAGGTAAAGTTTTTTTTTAAAATACTTATTGGAAAATTTATCCTTTTTTTTAATGAAAATAAAATGTTTTGTTAAACTAAATAAATAAGAGGTAAACGGAATTTAACCGCTTAAAAAATTAGTTAGCAGCTATTTTTTATTCAATTCCTCTTTTAATTGGAATAAGTTTATTCAATTATCTTATTAACATTAAGGTACCTCTATTTTGGTTTCAATTAAAACATGGAGAATTATTTCTCTTTATTTAAGTCGAAATTAAATGTAATTTTACTTCTTTGTTAAAGATTAGTATTTGTACACCTTTCAATTGCAAATTGAATATTATAATTAAATATAATCCTAATTTGTTCATTTAAGTATTCCATTTGTTCATTCATGATATAATCCTAAAATAATTAATATAATAATTATAATTGATGTTATTATTCAAAAGAATGTTCTTGTAAATTTTATTATTATAATTCTTGGTATAACAATAATAATTTCAATATCAAAAATTAAGAAAATGATTCCAATTAAGAAGAAATGTATAGAGAATGGCAATCGTTTTCTTGATAATGGGTTAAATCCACATTCAAATGGAGATGATTTTTGTATTATTATTTTTTTTTTTTTTACTATTAATGTAATTATTAATGATATAATTATTAATGTAAAAGAAATTATTAAACAAGATATTATGATGTTTATTATTATTTATTTTAAATTAAACTTTAAAGTTGGAAGCTTTATGTACTATTTATACTAAATAAATATATACCTCACCAATATAGTCTTATGTAAAGAAATAATCATACTAAATCTACAAAATGTCAATATCAAGCTGATAATTCAAAACCAACATTATGATATTCAGATAAATGAAATTTTATTATACGTATAAATGAAATTGTGATAAAAATTGTTCCAATAATAACATGGATTCCATGGAATCCAGTTATAATAAAAAATGTTGATCCATAAATTGAATCTGAAATACAAAATGATGTTTCATAATACTCTATTATTTGAATTAAAGTAAAGTATAATCCTAGTAAAATTGTAATAATTATTCTTTGTTTTGTTATATTTATTTTATTTATTATTAATGAGTTATGAGCTCATGTAATTGATATACCTGAGCATAATAGGATTATTGTATTTAACATTGGCACATTTATTGGATTTAATGTTTTTACACCTTGGGGAGGCCATATTATTCCAATTTCGAAATTAGGAGCCAATCTACTATGAAAGAATGTTCAAAAAAATGATAAAAAAAAAAATACTTCGGAAATGATAAATAATGTTATTCCTGATTTTATTATAATAATGATTTTTTTTGTATGATTTCCTTGAAATGTTGATTCTCGGGTTACATCCCGCCATCAATTAAATATACATAAATAGATAGTAATTGTACCAATTGCTAGCAATTCAAATTTTATAGATTTTATTAATATAATTGTCCCTATTATCATTGTTATTACTCCTAATGATGAAATAATAGGTCATGGACTTATGTTAACTATGTGGTAAGGATGATTATTCATTTATAATTCTCTTGAATATAAAGATGATAATGTTATAAATACATAAGATTGAATAATGGAAACTGCTAATTCGAACACTATAAGTGTAGTGAATACTATTATTAGTAGAAACATTATTATTTTTGGTATATTTCCTAATAATGCTATAATTATATGACCAGCAATTATGTTTGCTCTTAATCGTACTGCTAATGATCCTGGTCGAATTAAATTACTAATTGTTTCAATTATAATTATGAATGGTATTAAAATTTTTGGTGTACCAATTGGTAGTAAATGACAAAATATTTTGTTTGTTTTTTTAAAAATTCCATATATAATAAATGATAATCATAATGGTAAAGAAAGTGCTAATGAAAATACTAAATGTGAGGATGAAGTAAATACATATGGGACAAGTCCTATAATATTATTAATTAAAATTATTATTATAATAGATAATATTATAATAATTGTTGATTTATATATTAAATTTGAATTTAATTCATTAATTACTAATGAAATTATTTTGTTAATTATAATTATATTTATGTTTGGAATTAATCAGAAATTATAAGGTAAAATGATAAATATAATAATTGTTCTAAATCAATTTAAGGATATAACTCCTGAGCAAGGATCAAATGTTGAAAATAAATTCATTATCATTTTCAATTTATGTTTATTCTTTTTTTTTTTATTGTTTTAAAATGATTTTTTTTATTAAAGTATATAATTCTTATTATTAAGTAAAAATTTAAATTAAAAATTAATATTAGAGTTATTCACCATATAGGAGATATTTGAGGCAAAAAAAATCATTTTTATTAATATTTTTAATTTGACAAATTAATGTTTTATTTAAACTAGACTTTTCATCAAGAGTATTCGCTAATTTACTTAATTTGGTTTAAGAGACCAATTCTTGCATATAAGAAACTTAATGAAGTTTTAAGTCAATTTAAGAATGAATTTATATTAATTGATTCAAGTATAATAGGTATAAATCTATGGTTTGAGCCGCAAATTTCTGAACATTGACCAAAGTATAATCCTGGTCGCGTCATTATAAATGTACTTTGGTTAATCCGCCCTGGAACTGCATCAATCTTTACTCCTAAGCAAGGAATTGTTCATGAATGAATTACATCTCTTGATGATACGATTACCCGAATTTTTGTATTAAATGGTAAAATTAATCGATTGTCATTTTCAATCAATCGAAATTCATTTTTTATTTTGGTAATTGGTTTTATGTATGAATCAAATTCAATTTCTTTATAATCAAAATATTCATATGATCAAAATCATTGATGTCCAATTGTTTTAACAGTTAAGTTTGGGTTATTTACTTCTTCAAGAAGATAAAGAATTCGAATAGATGGTAATGCAATAAATACTAATAAAATTGCTGGAATAATTGTTCAAATAAGTTCAATTATTTGACCTTCTAATATGAATCGATTAATTAGTTTGTTTATAAATAATGAATATATTATAAATATTACTGTAACTGTAATTATTATAATAATCATTATTCTATGATCATGGAATATAATTAATTGTTCCATAATTGGTGATAATGAATCTTGAAATATAAATATTTTTCAATTTAGAATTTTCAAAAGAATATGAAATTCATAAATGAGGTTTAAGTTCATTGCATAATTCTGCCATATTGAAATTTTGAAATTATTGGCAATTCATTATAACAATGATTTTTTGGAGGGTAATTTTGTATTCATTCAATTGATCTCATATTTATATTGAATATTAAAATTTTACGTTTTGAAACTATTCCTTCCCATATAATTACAATTATTAATATAATTCTTATTAATGAAATAATTCTTCCAATTGATGAAATTAAATTTCAATTAGTAAATAAATCAGGGTAATCTGAGTATCGTCGAGGTATACCTATAAGACCTAAGAAGTGTTGGGGAAAAAAAATTAAATTTACCCCTAAGAATATTAATGAGAATTGAATTTTTAATCATTTAGGGTTTAATGTTATTCCTGTTAGTAAAGGAAATCAGAAAATAAGTCCTGCTATAATTGCAAATACTGCTCCTATTGATAAAACATAGTGAAAGTGTGCAACTACATAGTAAGTGTCATGTAAAATTACATCAATTGATGAATTTGATAAAATAATTCCTGTTAATCCACCAATTGTAAATAAGAATACAAACCCTGATGCCCAAATTATTGAAGTTGAATTTTTTATTGAAATTCCATGTATTGTTGCTAATCATCTGAAAATTTTAATACCAGTAGGTACTGCAATTACTATTGTTGCTGAAGTAAAGTAAGCTCGAGTGTCTATATCTATACCAACTGTAAATATATGGTGTGCTCACACTACAAATCCTAATAAACCAATAGATATTATTGCATAAATTATTCCAGTATAACCAAATGATTCATTTTTTCCTGATTCATTATTAATAATGTGTGAAATGATACCAAAACCTGGTAAAATTAAAATGTATACTTCAGGATGACCAAAAAATCAAAATAAATGTTGGTATAAAATAGGATCACCTCCCCCTGAAGGGTCAAAAAATGATGAATTGAAATTTCGATCTATTAATAGTATAGTAATAGCACCTGCCAAAACAGGAAGAGAAAGTAGTAATAATACTGCTGTAATTAATACAGACCATACAAATAAAGGCATTTGGTCTATTTTTATACCATATCTCCGTATATTTATAATTGTTGAAATAAAATTAATAGCTCCTAAGATTGAGGAAATTCCTGCTATATGAAGAGAAAAAATTGTTATATCTACTCTTGTTCCTGAATGAGCTATATTTGAGGATAAAGGGGGGTAAACAGTTCATCCTGTTCCTCTCCCTATTTCAATTACTGATCTTATAATTAATAAGCAAATTGAAGGAGGTAATAATCAAAATCTTATATTGTTCATTCGAGGGAATGATATATCTGGAGCCCCAATTATTAAAGGAATCAATCAATTTCCAAAACCCCCAATTATAATTGGTATAACTATAAAAAAAATTATAATAAATGCATGAGAAGTAACAATTACATTATATATCTGATCATTATTTAGCAATGATCCTGGATGAGATAATTCTAACCGAATAATTAATCTTAATATTATTCCTAAAATCCCAGATCAAATTCCAAATAAAAAATATAAAGTACCAATATCTTTATGATTAGTAGAGAATAATCATTTATTCATTAAGATGTCTGATAAAAGTAATAAACTGTAAATTTATTTATGAATAAAAATTCTCTTAATATTTTTGATCTTATAGTTTATTTAAAATTTTAAATTGCAAATTTATTGATAATAGTTATTATTTAAGATCTATTAAATCTTAATATTAATAACTTTGAAGGTTAACAGTTTAAATTAACTTAAAATCTTAAGTTAAAAACTTTATTATTATTAATGGAAAAAATAAATTTAAATTAATTATTAATAATAAAAAATTCAATTTAATTTTCATTTTAAATCATGTAATTATTTTAATTGTTAATGAATAAAAAAGTAATAATGAAATAATCATATTTACATAATAATATAAAATAATTATTGATGATAAAATCATAATTAAAATTAAGATAAAATTTTTATTAATTAATATAAGTTCAAAGATTATTATTTTTATTTGAAATCCAAGAAATGGTGGTATTCCACCTAATGAAATTAAACAAAATAAAATTATCATTTTTTTGAAATTGTTATTCTCAATTAATATAAATTGATTAAGAAATGTAATCTTGAATTTTTTTATAATAATTAAAATACTTAATAAAATTAATGAGTAAATTACTATTATTTGAATTCAAATTGTATTAATTGATAATGAATATAAAATTAACCCTAAATTATAAATGGAGGAAAATACTAATAATTTCTTTAATTTCTTTATTGAGGATTGATTCAAACCATTAATTGATCCAATAATTATTGATGAAATAATAAAAATGATCAAATTCATATTTAAATATCTAAGTATTAATAAAGGTGAAAGTTTTATTAGAGTTAATAAAAAAAAAATTGGTTCATATAATAATCCATCAATTGTTCTTACGACTCAATTATGAAAAGGAGCACTCCCCATTTTTATTATTAATGAACATGTTAAAAATGAATTAAAATTATATTCCTTTATTATTATCATTATTATTGATAATATAATAATTATTGATCTTAATGATTGAATAATAAAATATTTAATTGAAAATTCAGAGTTTAAAACGGACTTTATTGTAATAATTGGAATAAATGACATTAAACTAATTTCTATTCCAATTCACATTATAAATAATCTTATTGATGAAAAAGAAACTATTACCCCCATAATAGTTATTCTTATAAATAAAACATTAGATGAATTAATAAAAATTAAAAAGAAGATTATTTATCTATAATTAGGATATGAACCTAAAAGCTTAATTTTTAGCTTATCTTTTTATTGTGAATTAGTGTATGAAGCACTTAAATTTTTGAAATTTAAAGTTAAGTTTAATTCTTTATTTTACAATAAAGGTAATTTAATTTACATTTAATATTCTATCAAAATAATCCTTTAATTCAGGCACTTTATC